CGTCATGGTACGGGATTATTTGGACTACAAAATCAAACCAGATTATAGAGCAAGATTTGATAAATAATAGTCAAGAAATTGGGATTCATCTATCAACAGATTTTTTTCTTCCATTTGAACTCATTTCAATAATTCTTTTAGTTGCGTTAATAGGCGCAATTGCTGTAGCTCGTCAATAATCACTTTTGAGAAGGGGGAATCAAAATCAAAATCAAACTGTATTCTGGACTATCACATTCATTTCCTTTCTATTCTATTTGCCTTCATGTAGAAAAAAATTCTTTACTTTATTAGTTCGATCTATTACCAATCGATTTCTTTATTTTATTACTTGCTATGTTCGAGTTAATCTAATTAGTGAAATTTTTGTTCATATTGAAATGAATCGAGATTGATAAGGAGTTTGTTAATGATGCTCGAACATGTACTTATTTTGAGTGCCTATTTATTTTCTGTCGGTCTATATGGATTGATCACGAGTCGAAATATGGTTAGGGCTCTTATGTGTCTTGAACTTCTATTAAATGCGGTTAATATAAATTTTGTAACATTTTCTGATTTTTTTGATAAAAGATAACAAAATAATTCTTTTTGATAAAATTGAGCTTTTAAATACTCACGCTTTTTTTCACTATTCTATCCTCATATGTTTAGATTTAAGAATAGAATAGCAAAAATTTTATCTTCTAGATAAGAAATAGGCAATTAATAAAAACATTGAGACGTAAGAAGAATACAAGAAAAGATACGAAGAAATGCGCCCACCGCCCATAGATTTGATCGCCTCTCCTACAAAGAAACTCATAAGACCTACTCCATTCGTAATTCCATCAACTACTTTTCTATCAAAAAAATGAGTGAATTCCGACACTCTTCTCATCGTCCCTGTTAAGTATGTTGCATAAAAAGCGTCTATATAACCACGATTATATGACCAAGCATATATCCCATTTTTTATCTTGTCAGAAAAAATTATCTTAAGATTTGTTTTAATTAATGAATTAACTAAATCAAAATTTGTAAAAGGGGAATATGGAGGCTTATATAAAAAAAATGCTATACTTATGCCAAGATAGGCTAGACTGACTGAGAACACTGCATCTTTCGCAAATTCCGACCAATCTGTTAAATTATTCGAATTTTGATGTAACAGATTTATAGCGGGGTTTAACCATTTGGATAAAATATCCAAATCGACGCCATTCAAAGGAATTCCTATAAATCCAACAAAGAAAGTAAAAAAAACTAATATAAGGATAGGAAATAATATAGTATTATCCGATTCATAAGGATATGAAAAAGTTTTCTTCGTGCCAAAACGAGAAATAGTAAGAAAAGGTTGGCTTCTAGTTCTTGCATTCTCATCAATTCGATCTAGCTTCTGTGAAAAAAAATAAGCACTTTTCTTTTTCTTCATTATTAATAAAGTTAACAAATGAAAGTTTTTGTTATTGACTTTAAAACCTTCTTTACCCCATAGAGATATTGAATAGAGGGAAGTCTTTTTTTTTCCACTGAAATTTTGAAAATGAGCATTTAAATGTCCTTCAAAAGTAAGTAAATAGATCCGAAACATATAAAATGCGGTTAATCCCGCCGTAGACCAAGTTATTATTGCAAAAATTGCTGAATATAACCAACTATCATTAAGAATTTCATCTTTGGACCAAAAACAAGCAAGAGGTGGAATACCACAAAGAGAAAGTGTGCCTAATAAAAAAGCACTTTTGGTAATTGGTACATGTTTTTTTAAACCTCCCATAAAAACCATATTTTGACTTTTAGTCGGAGAATAACCAACAATAGTTTGCATTGAATGAATAACAGAACCCGATCCCAAAAACAATAATGCTTTCGAATAAGCATGAGTAATCAAATGAAATAAAGCACTTCGAGAAGACCCCATACCTAGAGCTAACATCATATAACCCAATTGAGACATGGTGGAATAGGCTAAACCCCTCTTAATGTCTTTTTGAGCAAGAGCTAAAGTAGCTCCAAAAAATAGTGTTATTATCCCTATTAAAGAGATTAAATTCATTATGTGAGGTATAATAATGAAAAGAGGTAAAAGTCGAGCTACAAGAAAAATTCCCGCGGCTACCATAGTAGCGGCATGGATAAGAGCCGAAATAGGAGTCGGTCCTTCCATCGCATCTGGTAACCATACATGAAGAGGGAATTGTGCCGATTTCGAAACGGCACCAGAAAAGAATAAAACAGTGCACCACGTAACAAATAAAAAATTTAACTCATTATGAAAAATCAAGTTATTGAATATTTGAAATAAATCCCGAAATTCAAAACTCCCTGTTATCCAATAAAAACCCAAAATTCCCAATAATAAACCAAAATCCCCAACACGATTAGTTACAAACGCTTTTTGACAAGCATTTGCTGCAACAGGACGTGTGAACCAAAATCCTATTAAGAGATATGAACACATTCCTACTAATTCCCAAAAAATATAAATTTGTATCAAATTGGAACTAGTAACTAATCCCAACATGGCAGTACTGAAAAAACTCATATAAGCAAAAAATCTCAAATATCCACGATCATGAAACATATAATTATCACTATAAATAAGAACCAAAATTCCAACAGTAGTGATTAATATTGACATAATAGAAGTAAGCGGATCAATTAAGTAGCCAAATTCTAAAGACAAATCATTATTGAGAATCCAAGACCAGACATATTGATAGGTAGCACGGCTATTTAGTTGCTGAATCGAGAAATTGATCGAAAAAATCATGACTATACTTAATACTAAAACACTTTGAAAAGCCCACATACGACGAAGACTTTGTGTTGCCGACGGAAAAAGAAGAAGTCCCACTCCGATTAATATAGGAACTGAAAGGGGAAGGAAAGGTATTATCCATGCATATTGATATGTTTGTTCCATAAAAAAAAGTTTTTGAGTCGGAATTAATTGCTTCCGATTAACTAGACCCCACCCCTTTCAAAAGGGATCAATAAAAAAATCAAAATATGCACTAACTAAAAAAAATTAACGTAAATAAAAATTTAGCATTTGATACTCGTACTTATTCTGTATCTGAGTTTTTTGAAATAGTTCAAATATTCAACTCAAGAAGTTAGACAGAAGTTAGACGTGGTCAAATAATATGACCAAGTTCCGTAAAAAAGAAAATACTTCTTTATTTTAAATAGATTTGTATTTTGAAAATATAAAAATTTAGGAAGAGATCAAAAATAAAAATAGAAATTTTCCTAACAATACAATGGTTTTTTGTATAGCAACCATCCGGAATTACACTCATAAAGTACTTGATTCTGATATCAATCGTGGAATTCACTAATGTCATCGGCTTAATAACTCGTTATTTTTTTTAGTTTCACTTTAGTTAGTTTATTTCAACTTATTAACTAATTCCTTATGAGATTGATTATGATTCTTTTTTTTTAGTTCCACGAATTAGATTTATATATCATAGCTTATTATAGAAATATCTGAGAAAAAACAAAAAATAAAAGTACTACTAACCCAGACAACTTATTTGTTCTTAGAAGCCTTCTAGAGTATAAAAACCTTTTTGAACAAATAAATTTGTAGGAATTTTGTATACAAGGTTCATATATTGAGATTTTTTGTGATGATAAGGACTAAAAGAATAACTAGATAATGAATAGTAACTAAGGATTCTTTTGAACAATAGATGTCTTTCACATCCAACTATAACACTGAGTCACCTCTTCGTTTTGAAATGGCAGTTCCAAAAAAACGCACTTCTAGATCAAAAAAGCGTATTCGTAAAAATATTTGGAAAAGGAAGGGATATTCATCGGCGTTAAAAGCTTTGTCATTAGGAAAATCTCTTTCTACTGGCAAATCAAAAAGTTTTTTTATGCGACAAGAAAATTTGTGATGTTCATATGTAAAAATGGAACATTAAGAATTTGAAAATTTCGAAAATTATAAGAAAAATACAATAAGAAAAAACAAGGTTTTACCTTTTTTAGGACTCTATTTTTCATTTTGTTGGTGGGGAGTCTTATTTTCCCCATCGACCTTTTTGTTATAATTCAAGTGCTAATAATATTTTTTTCTTTATCTATATATCGCAAGAATTTTGATTTTTGATTTCAGCCCGACCAATAAAAGAAGAAAACTCTCGGTATATTATATACAAACTTATATACAAACAATGTCTTACGTTGGAAAAATTCAAAAAGGGTTTCTTTTATGTTCCGCAAGAAAATGAATTTTGTTGTTTTAAATTTCTGCAAGAAGTTAAATGGGAACTAATTGTTATTCCAAAATTTTTAGTGACACTGTCAATCTTGACAATTCAATATAAATACCCTATTATGGGTTCAAACAAGCCGCTATGGTGAAATCGGTAGACACGCTGCTCTTAGGAAGCAGTGCGAGAGCATCTCGGTTCGAGTCCGAGTAGCGGCATGCCGTCTTCAAAACACCAGACAATAGATCTTATAATAAAAAATGAATTCAATTCCCGCTTTTCATTTATTACTTCAATTAAGGGATTACTCTTTTTTTTTATGATATTTTCAACCTTAGAGCATATATTAAATCATATTTCCTTTTCAATTGTTTCAATTGTCATTTCAATTAGGTTGATCAACCTATTGGTCACTGAACTCATAAAACCATATGAGTTATCAGAAAAGGGCATGATACCGACCTTTTTGTGTTTAACCGGATTATTAGTGATTCGTTGGATTTATTCCGGTCATTTTCCACTAAGTGATTTATACGAATCATTAATCTTTCTTTCGTGGAGTTTCTCCCTTATTCATATAGTGGCCTATTTCAAAAAAAATAAAAATCTAAGCACACTAACCGCCTCGAGTACTATTTTTACCCAAGGCTTTGCTACTTCAAGTCTTTTAAGTGAAATACAGAAACCTTCAATATTAGTCCCTGCGCTCCAATCCGAGTGGTTAATAATGCATGTAAGTATGATGATATTGAGCTATGCCGCTCTTCTGTGTGGATCATTATTATCCGCTGCACTTCTAGTCTTTACATTTCGAAAGAAAAGTAATCGGTTTTTAAAATCATTTTCGTTTGACGCAATCCAATATAGCTATGACAGAAGTACTATTTTAAGAAATACTTCTTTTTTTTCTGGTAAGAATTATTACAAGAGCCAATTAATTCAACAGTTGGATTTTTGGAGTTATCGTGTGATTAGTCTAGGATTTCTTTTTTTAACTACGGGCATTATTTCAGGAGCAGTCTGGGCGAATGAAGCGTGGGGATCATATTGGAGTTGGGACCCAAAAGAAATTTGGGCCTTTATTACTTGGATGATATTCGCTATTTATTTACATATTCGAACAAATAAGAATTTCCCGGGTGAAAATTCCGCACTGGTGGCGGCTCTGGGGTTTCTGATAATTTGGATATGCTATTTTGGAGTTAATCTATTAGGAATAGGGCTACATAGTTATGGTTCATTTACATTAACGTCTAGCTAAGGAAGCTTCTTACGAATACAAACTAACGCGAGCTGTCTATAAAAAACTTTGTAACGAACTGCGTGAATCCAGTATCAATAGTGTAGTAATTTGCGCGGTTCTCGCTAAAGACCGCGCATATCGGGTTAAAATGAAAATTCATTTTTTTCACTTTGATTGAAAAGAATAGAAAAAAATCATCCTTTTTCTATTCGCCGACAAGTTTTTAAAAATTATCTTAATTTTTCTTTAGTAAAAATCTCTATAAAAAACTAGATAAAAGAACTTCAACCTTCTCAACTGAGAGTGACAGAACAAAATCCGGGTAGATTCCAATCCCTATTATGGGTAGAAAGATAGCGATTGAAACAAACAACTCACGCGGGCCAAAATCAAAAAGATAAGAAGTAGGGGCATTAAATAGCTTGGATCCATAGAACATCTGGCGTGACATAGATAATGAATAAATAGGCGTTAATATCATTCCAATTGCTATTACAAAAGTCAGTAGAATTTTTGGCATGAAAAGATATTTTTGACTGGTAATTAGCCCCCACAATACGATTAATTCGGCAACAAAACCACTCATACCTGGTAATGCGAGGGAGCCCATAGAAAAGCTACTAAACATTGTAAATATTTTTGGCATTGGGATAGCGAGGCCGCCCATTTCGTCGAGATAAACAAGACGTATTCTATCATAACTTGTTCCTGCCAAGAAAAAAAAGGCCGCCCCAATAAATCCGTGAGAAATGATTTGTAAAATGGCTCCATTGAGTCCTGCGTCGGTTATAGAACCAATTCCTATAAGTATCAAACCCATATGCGATACAGAAGAATAGGCTATTCTTTTTTTAAAATTACGTTGACCAGAAGAAGTTAAAGCTGCATAGATTATTTGTATTGTGCCTATTATCATCAACCATGGAGAAAAAATAGAATGAGCATGAGGTAATAATTCCATATTAATCCGAATCAACCCATATGCTCCCATTTTTAATAAGATTCCGGCTAAAAGCATACAAGTACTGTAATGAGCTTCGCCATGGGTATCAGGTAACCATGTATGGAAAGGTAGAATCGGCAATTTGACAGCAAACGAAATCAAAAATCCAATATAAAATAGTATTTCCAAAGCCACAGGATACGGTCGATTAATTGATGTTTCAAAATCTAATGTTGGTTCATTAGAACCATATAAACCAAGACCCATAACTCCCATTAATAAAAAAACCGAACCGCCTGCCGTGTACAAAATAAATTTAGTTGCCGAGTACATCCGTTTCTTTCCTCCCCACATGGATAGAAGGAGATAAACCGGAATTAATTCTAACTCCCACATGATGAAAAAAAGTAAAAGGTCCTGAGAAGAAAATGGCCCTATTTGAGCGCTATACATTGCTAATAGCAAAAAATGGAATAATCGAGAATCCCGAGTAAGAGGCCAGGCTGCTAACGTAGCTAAAGTAGTGATAAATCCCGTTAGTAAAATAGATCCTATAGAAAGTCCATCTATTCCTAATTTCCAATGAAAATCCAAAAAATGAATCCATTTATAATCTTCCACTAGTTGGATTAATGGATCATCTGATTGGAAATGATAACGGAATACATAGGTTAGTAGAAGGAGCTCAAAAATACATATACAAATAGTATACCATCTAATTACCTTATTTCCTCTATGAGGAAGAAAAAAAATTAAAGAACCTGCAGCTATTGGTAAAAATACAATTATTGTTAACCAAGGAAAATCATTCGTGGTAAAGGCAAAATACACTTGGGCCAGAAAACCGGTGCGCAAAAATTTTTTTGCGCTCGGGTTTTCTCGGTAAAACAAATCAGCTGAATTCAAGTAGAGTTTTAAGTGAGGTATCAATAAGCTAGACCCATGCTGCGAGTTGTTTCATGCCATAAATAAACCCGAACACTCAAGAAATCTGTTGGACAAGCCGATTCACACCTCTTACAACCGACACAATCCTCTGTTCTTGGAGCTGAAGCAATTTGTTTTGCTTTACATCCGTCCCAAGGTATCATTTCTAACAC